ATTAAGAATTTCATCTTTGGACCAAAAACAAGCCAGAGGTGGAATACCACAAAGAGAAAGTGTACCTAATAAAAAAGACGTTTTTGTAATTGGTACATGTTTTTTTAAACCACCCATAAGAACCATATTCTGACTTTTATCTGGAGAATATCCAACAATAGCTTCCATCGAATGAATAATAGATCCAGATCCTAAAAACAACAATGCTTTCGAATAAGCATGAGTAATCAAATGAAATAAAGCAGCTCGATAAGAACCCATACCTAAAGCTAACATCATATAACCCAATTGAGACATTGTAGAATAAGCTAAACCTCTCTTAATATCTTTTTGAGCAAGAGCTAAAGTAGCTCCTAAAAATAATGTTATTATACCTATCAAAGATATTATATTTAATATGTAAGGTATAACTATGAAAAGAGGAAGAAGCCTAGCTACAAGAAAAATCCCTGCTGCTACCATGGTAGCAGCATGTATAAGAGCCGAAATAGGGGTAGGCCCTTCCATGGCATCGGGTAACCAGACATGAAGGGGAAATTGAGCAGATTTAGCAACTGCGCCGGCAAATAAAAGGAAGGCACAGAAAGTAACAAATAAAGTATTAACTTCATTATTATAAACCAAATTATTGAATATTTCAAACAAATCTCGAAATTCAAAACTACCTGTTATCCAATAAAAACCTAAAATTCCTAATAATAACCCAAAATCCCCGACACGATTAGTTACAAACGCTTTTTGACAAGCATTTGCCGCACTGGGTCGGGTGAACCAAAAACCTATTAATAGATAAGAACACATTCCAACCAATTCCCAAAAAATATAAATTTGTATTAAATTAGAACTAGTAACTAATCCCAACATTGAAGTATTGAAAAAACTCATATAAGCAAAAAATCTCACATATCCCCGATCATGAGACATATAATTGTCACTATAAATAAGAACAATAACCCCAACACTAGTGATTAATATTGACATAATAGAAGTAAGTGGATCAACCAAGGAGCCGAACTCTAAAGAAAAATCATTATTGATGGTCCAAGACCATACATATTGATAGACAGAATTGTTATTTAGTTGCTGAATAAAGAAATGGGCTGAAAAAAGCAAAACTATACTTAATAATAAAACACTCGGAAAAGCCCACATACGGCGAAGATTTTTAGTTGCCGTTGGAAAAAGTAGAAGCCCTGCTCCTATTAACATAGGAACTGGAAGTGGAATGAACGGTATGATCCATGAATATTGATATGTATATTCCATATAAAAATAAATAAAAAATTATCTTAATTAATTGTTTCTGATTCACCAGTTCTTATTTCTTTTCTTTTGAAAGCGGTCGATTAATAAAAAAATTTTTATATATAAAATAAAACTTAAATAGAATTTTCCAGCCTTAATTTTTCGTAATCTTTTCAAACTACTTCAAATATTTCAAATGAAGATGAAGAATTAGGGTTAGTCAAATGATATGAAGAAGTTACGAGTGAAAAATAAATATGTACTTTAATTTATTATTAGTTTATTATTAAATTTATTATTAATATTGTTAATATTGAATTGAATTATTAATATGAAATTCAAATTTTTAAATAAAATTTTATGAAGATAAAAATAAAAACGAAAAATTGCAATTTAGATCTAATTATTACGTATTACAATAATTTATTTATACCTATAGAACAAGGATAAATAATGACAGCAAAAAAGTAGTTAATAGGAATCATAGGGCCCATAACTTGACTCATAAAACCTATTTCCCATAAAAAAACCTATTTTTTGCAGTTTGGTTCGGTTATTCCCAATCATTAACTAATGCTTATAGATGTCTTTCACATCCAACCGATGAACCTATTATAATTTAAATAATTTAAAAATGGCAGTTCCAAAAAAGCGCACCTCGAGTTCAAAAAAACGTATTCGTAAAAATATTTGGAAAAGGAAAGGGTATTGGGCAGCATTGAAAGCTTTTTCGTTAGCGAAATCGCTTTCTACCGGTAACTCAAAAAGTTTTTTTTGTGTGACAAATAAATAATCAAACAATAGACTAAATAATGTGAATCGGTCTAATTTTTGTTAGAATGTATTTCTAAGGTTTTTTTTCTAAAATTTAAAAGTTATCAAGACTATAAATAATATTAATCTAATAATAATAGATAATAATCTAATAATAGATAATAATCTAAATTACTATTTTATTTTTATTAAAAATAAAATTAAAAATAAAATTATTTACATTCTCTAATGTTTTAACCTGATCAATAACAATATAAAACGGTATTTTTGTTTGAAAAAGGAATAAACGCAAGTACAAGGTTTCACCTTTTGTTTTGGTATGTTTTATCATTTTCAAGATGGGGATTCTCACCTTCCCCATCGACTTGACTCGATAATCAATTTATTTTTTAGTTCGATCCATGGATCGAAGTCAAAGGAGACCATAAAGTAATAAACTACGAAACGAAAAACCCCGTTGTTACTTAAGTTAAAAAAAGGAATACTCTAAATAAAATAAATAATAAACAAAAGATAAGATTATAAGAATAATTTATTAACGAAAACGTTTAGATTAAATGCCTAATTTTGAAACAAATTTTTAGTCATCAATTTTGATGTTTTCTAAAAAAAATATTGAATTAATCCCCTCAATCTCGACAATTGAATAAAAACAGGTTATTATGATTTCGAATAAGCCGCTATGGTGAAATCGGTAGACACGCTGCTCTTAGGAAGCAGTGCTAGAGCATCTCGGTTCGAGTCCGAGTGGCGGCATGGCTTTTTCTAAAAGAGTAAGCCCTATAATGAATTCAATTCGCTATTTCAATTCCTATAATGGGGGCCCCCTTTTTAATAAATTTTATGATATTTTCAACTTTAGAGCATATATTAACTCATATATCCTTTTCGATCATTTCAATTGTAATTACAATCCATTTGATAACTTTATTTGTCGATGAAATCGTAGGACTATATGATTCATCAGAAAAGGGGATGATCGCTACTTTTTTCTGCATAACAGGATTATTAGTTACTCGTTGGGTTTATTTTGGGCATTTACCATTAAGCGATTTATATGAATCATTAATTTTTCTATCGTGGGGTTTTTCCATTATTCATATGATTCCGTATTTTAAAAAACAGCAAACCCATTTAAGCGCAATAACGGCGCCAAGTGTTATTTTTACCCAGGGTTTCACTACTTCAGGTCTTTTAAATGAAATGCATCAATCCGCAATATTAGTACCGGCTCTCCAATCGCATTGGTTAATGATGCACGTAAGTATGATGGTGTTGGGCTATGCAGCTCTTTTGTGTGGATCATTATTATCACTAGCTCTTCTAGTTATTACATTTCGAAAATTCATAAGGATTTTTAGTAAAAGCAATAATTTATTAACTCAGTCGTTTTCCTTTGGTGAGATTCAATACGTGAATGAAAGAAACAATGCGTTACAAAGCACTTCTTTGATTTCTTCTCAGAATTATTACAGATATCAATTAATTCAACAATTGGATCGCTGGAGTTATCGTATTATTAGTTTAGGATTTATACTTTTAACCATAGGTATTCTTTCGGGAGCAGTATGGGCTAATGAAGCGTGGGGATCTTATTGGAATTGGGATCCAAAAGAGACTTGGGCATTTATTACTTGGACCGTATTTGCGATTTATTTACATATTCGAACAAATAAAAATTACGAAACTGTAAATTCTGCAATTGTGGCCTCAATGGGCTTTCTTATAATTTGGATATGCTATTTTGGGGTTAATCTATTAGGAATAGGGTTGCATAGTTATGGTTCATTTATACTACCATCTAATTGAATTGAATAAAGTACTTAACAACCAGAAACCTACGGCAGCATACGTATATATATGAAACCCTTATATAAACCATCAAGAACCATTTGAATCATTCCATATTCCATTACTTGATTCAAATGGTTCTCGAAAATGTCAAAAATATCTGGTTATATGGTTATAATAGAATTCCAACCTTTTTATTTAACTTAAAAGCAGAAATCAGAAAAGACTTTTTTTGTACAATGAACGATTTTTAAAATCATCGGATTTTAAATTTTGATTTATTGACAAAAACTATCTATAAAAAAAATTTGATAGAATAGCTTCGGCCTTGTCAACTGATAATGAGAAAACGAAATCGGGATAAATACCAATACCTATTACAGGTAAAAGGATAGAAATTGAAATAAATAACTCTCGCGGTCCAGAATCAAAAAAATAAGAATTTGGGGCATTAAAAAGCTTGTATCCATAGAACATCTGGCGTAACATAGATAATGAATAAATAGGAGTTAATATCATTCCAATTGCCATTACAAAAGTAATTAATATTTTTGTCATTAAAAGATATTTTTGGCTAGTAAGTATTCCAAAAAAAACTATCAATTCGGCAACAAAACCGCTCATGCCCGGTAATGCAAGCGAAGCCATTGATAAGATACTGAAAGTCGTGAATATTTTTGGAATTGAGATAGCCATTCCGCCCATTTCGTCGAGATAAACAAGTCGTATTCTATCATAACTCGTTCCGGCCAAGAAAAAAAGCGCAGCGCCAATAAATCCGTGAGAAATTATTTGTAAAATAGTCCCATTGAGCCCTGTATCGCTTATAGAACCAATTCCTATAATTATGAAACCCATATGAGATACAGAAGAATAGGCTATTCTTTTTTTTAAATTACGCTGGCCAGGAGATGTTAAAGCTGCATAGATAATTTGAATTGTGCCGACTATCATCAACCAGGGAGAAAATATAGAATGGGCGTGGGGTAATAATTCCATATTGATTCGAATCAACCCATACGCTCCCATTTTTAATAAGATTCCGGCTAAAAGCATACAAGTACTATAATGTGCCTCTCCATGGGTGTCTGGTAACCATGTGTGTAGGGGTATGATCGGTGATTTGACAGCAAAAGCAATAAGAAATCCAATATAGAATATTATTTCCAGTGCTACAGGATATGATTGATTCGCTGATGTTTCAAAATTTAATGTCGGTTCATTGGAGCCGTATAAACCAATACCCAGAACTCCTATTAATAAAAAAACAGAACCTCCGGCAGTGTACAAAATAAATTTTGTAGCTGAATACAAACGTTTCTTTCCCCCCCACATGGATAGAAGTAGATAAACGGGAATTAATTCTAACTCCCACATGATGAAAAAAAGTAAAAGGTCTTGAGAAGAAAATGGTCCTATTTGACCGCTATACATTGCTAACATTAGGAAATGGAATAGTCGGGAATCTCGAGTAACGGGCCAAGCCGCTAAAGTAGCTAAAGTTGTAATAAATCCTGTCAGTAAAATGGGTCCTATAGAAATTCCATCTATTCCCAATCTCCAGTAAAAATCAAAAAAATTGATCCATTTATAATTCTCCGTTAGTTGCATTAACGGATCATCCAATTGGAAACGATAACTGAATGCATAGGTTGTTAGAAGGAGTTCTATTATGCATATACATAAAGTATACCACCGTATTACCTTATTTCCTCGATGAGGAAGAAAGAAAATTAAGGAACCCGCGGATATTGGCAAAACTACAACTAGCGTTAACCAAGGAAAATTATTCATAGTAAAAACAAAATAAACTTGGACCAGAAAAACCCGTGCTCGAAATAAATATATTTTGAGCGCGGGTTTTTGTCGATAAAGGTAAAAAAATCAAATGTATTCGAGTAGGGTTTTCTGGAACGTATTAATAAGCTAGACCCATACTGCGAGTTGTTTCATGCCATAAATAAACGCGAACACTCAAGAAATCCGTTGGACAGGCGGATTCACATCTCTTACAACCGACACAGTCCTCTGTTCTTGGAGCAGAAGCGATTTGCTTAGCTTTACATCCGTCCCAAGGTATCATTTCTAATACATCGGTTGGGCAAGCTCGCACACATTGAGTACACCCTATACACGTATCATAAATCTTTACTGAATGTGACATTGGATCTATAAATTTTTAAACGTCAGAAATTTTCGATCTAGTAAACTTGTAAATGAATCATATATTTAGACACCAGATGAATCAATAATTTACCAGAAATTTGGAAGCAATTTACTTCTGGATCGACCCGTGCGATAGAGCCAAGATACTTTGATTTCTTAAATTTTCGAAAAAAAAAATATGAATTAAATTTAATGTATGGTCATGTTAATTCGAATTTATAAATATTGTAATTTCTATGATTAATACTACTTATTCAACAAATTCGATTGATTGATACGAGTTGATTTTCTGTTACGATAAATTGACGAAACAATAGCCAGTCCAATAGCTGCTTCAGCGGCGGCAATAGCTATAACAAAAATTGAGAAAATATTTCCTTTTAATTGCCGGCTATCAAAAAAATCAGAAAATGTTACGAAATTAATATTAACTGCATTTAGTATAAGTTCAAGACACATAAGGGCTCTAACCATATTTCGGCTAGTGATCAAGCCATAGATACCGATAGAAAATAAGTAGGCACTCAAAACAAGTACATGCTCGAGCATCATTGACTAACTCCTGATCAATTTTGATTCATTTCAATATGAACTGAACAACAATTCAACAGATTCAATTGACTAGAATATAAAGTGCGGAACAAAGGAATATGTTGTATTAGTAATATAATAGATTAGATAAAATAATTTTTATTTTGACTTTTAGACATAACCAATTTAAAAATGGAAGATAAAAAAATGTAATAACACAGAACAGAGTTTAATTTTGATTACTGTTGCTAATTCTAGAGATTTATTACTGGCGCGCTACGGCAATTGCGCCGATTAAAGCGACTAAAAGAATTATCGAAATGAATTCAAATGGAAGAAAAAAATCTGTTGATAAATGAATTCCAATTTGTTGACTATTACTTATCAAATCTTGCTCTATAATCTGGTTTGATCTTGTAGTCCAAATAATCCCGTACCATGACGTATCCGTAATAGTAATCATTAGTAAAACAAAAATACTTGTACAAACAGGCAAAGTAATCCCAGCCCCCACAGTCCAAAGATTAAAATCTTTGTAATATTCTGAACCATTCATAAACATCACAGCAAATACAATTAAAACATTTATAGCTCCCACGTAAATAAGAAATTGTGCAGCAGCTACAAAATAAGAGTTTAAAAGAATATAGAATAAGGATATACAAACAAGAACCAGTCCCAACGAAAAGGCAGAATAAATGGGGTTGGTAAATAATACCACACCTATACCCCCTAGTATAAGACCCGATCCCAGAAAGATTAAAAGAAAGTCATGTATTGGTCCAGGCAAATCCATTATATGTAAAATAAGAGATAAATAAATCTAAATGTTTTTCATGACTTTATTGAGACCCGACCAGAGTTTTTTTTTTATAATTTTTGAGAAATCCCTAATTAAATCCTAAGAGATGTGACTCAATGTAGGTACAATTGTTGGGCTAATTTTATTCTTTATCTGAATCTGAAGGAATAGTTCTAATCCGAAATTTTGTA